ACTAGTAACGAATATGTATACCGATCCATTTCGATTAATTTATAAAAGTTTCTATTATTAACCACATGCCAGGAACCAGATTTGAACTGGTGACACGAGGATTTTCAGTCCTCTGCTCTACCAACTGAGCTATCCCGACTCTTCCCAATGCATCATCCCCATACTATTTAGGTTAGGGGGCTTGTTGGGTATATGTAAGTCAATTAAATAGACTAAAAAAGCATTACAAAGTCTTACCCAGACCCTGGAATTTCTTGCTCTTGGATCTTCAAAAAGAATACTTTGTAAGTTAAGTTTAACTAATAAATAATTATATGGGCTGTGAATGATTCAAATGGGGATTCCTTTCTCATAGATGTTGATTTGCACATATATTTTATATATCACAAGACTTGTGATAAGAGAGAAACCTTTCTCCCACGATCCTTTTGTGAAAGAGTAGAATGGGCGAGAAACATAACTAATGTAGAACCGCCGAAAAAACGATAAAAAAATAGTTAGGGAGTAAGTCGAACTTTTTATTGGGGATAGAGGGACTTGAACCCTCACGATTTAAAAAGTCGACGGATTTTCCTCTTACTATAAATTGCATTTTTGTCGGTATTGACATGTATAATGGGACTCTATCTTTATTCTCGTCGAATTAGTTAGTTCTTTAAAAGATCTATCAGACTATGGAGTGACTGATTTGATCAGTGAATATTCGATTCTTATTTAAACTTGGAATCGATTCACAAGAATCCTTCAATTTTGCATAAAAAAAAATAAATAAAGATTCGAACCGCCATTAATCTTTGATATTTTATTATGTATATGTACGTATATGGGTTCATCCTTTCTGGAGTTTAAATAGAAGGATTCCTCAATCAACGCAACGCAGTCAACTCTATTCGTTAGAATAGCTTCCATTGAGTCTCTGCACCTATCCTTTTTTATTCTTGCTTTCCAAACCCTTTATTTGTTTGTTTTCTGAAAACAGGATTTGGCTCAGGATTGCCCATTTTTAATTCCAGGGTTTCTCTGAATTTGAAAGTTATCACTTAGTATGTTTCCATACCAAGGCTCAATCCAATCAAGTCCGTAGCGTCTACCAATTTCGCCATATCCCCCTTTTTTGTTTTGAGACTAGGGTCTCATTGGGATGCATAACCTTCTTCCGTTCATTTATTCTGGAGCCGTTTACGTTTAATTCTATAGATATGCATTTCTATATATATATAGAAAAAGTGTCTCCGTCTCGCCTCCTCCTATTTATTTGATTTCTTGTCTATTTTCTTTCATATATCGGAGGGCCGGTATTTGCATTTAGTCCAATCAAAAATGATTTTATCATTGATGTATCCGCAATTCAATATGGATGGATATATACCACATATATATGCCTCTCCCTTACTCTCATTTTTCCTCGATATTTGGAATACTCAAATGGTCGATTCTTTTCTTTTTTTCGCCTTATACCCTACCTTTCCGAATGAAACCAGAGGAACATCTCATTATAATATATAATTTATATTATAAATTATATATTATATAAAAAATATAAATTATATATTATATTATAAAAAAAATCTAAATGAAAAAATATAATTTGATTTCAATTTTATTATATACCATATATTGATATCGTTCTATAATTGTTGAATATATATAAATATATGTTATATATATGGTATCGTTCCATTCCATTAATTGTTATATTTAATATTAATATTATTATTATATAATTATATAATATAATATTATTAATATAATATATTATGAATTATTAATATGCAATAGCTAAGATTCCAGTAGTTTACTAAAGCCCTATGCACAGGACAATTTCTTTTATGTTTATCTGAGCCCGCTTAGCTCAGAGGTTAGAGCATCGCATTTGTAATGCGATGGTCATCGGTTCGATTCCGATAGCCGGCTTTTATCTCTTTGTTTTGTTCCTTTTTTTATACATTACATAATAAATTAATTTCATTTTAATAATGTCTCCTTGAAATCAAGGAATATTGAAAAGACTTCTTACCCCTTCTTTCTCCAAGGATCACTGATCCATTATATTATGGAGTAAGAACTTCCAACTATGAATAAAAAATGGATTGGAGCAATTAGATCTCTGCCGAACAAATCAGAAAAAGTATACCTAACTTCCTATATATTATACTATATATTATATACAAAAGCGTCTGGATATTGATACAATTCATCTCATTCTTTATTTGTTTTGTAATTTTTGTAATGTAATAAAGTACTTCAGTGAATTTAGCTTCGTTTATCGTTTAGTTCAGTTTTAATTTAGGTTTATTCTGTAAAATACATTTTTTTTGAAATAAGGAGTATTTATGTCTCGTTACCGAGGGCCCCGTTTCAAAAAAATACGCCGTCTGGGCGTTTTACCGGGACTAACTAGTAAAAGGCCGACACCCGGAAGTGATCTTAGAAACCAATCGCGCTCCGGGAAAAGATCTCAATATCGTATTCGTCTAGAAGAAAAACAAAAATTGCGTTT